AAAATGACCCCAGTCAAAAATCACTATTTCATATGATTGGCAACCCCCCTAAAAAAGTTACTACTATAACTGCAACAAAGACTCATCTATAGCCTTTAAATCAATCACGCAATAACCCGGCAAACCCTTCACCTACAGAATTTTCCACTATTAAATCATATAGAGAAAACACAAATAAGTAACATAATCTTAAATAATAAAATAGACTTATCAATGACCCAACAATTAATACACCAATTCTTAATAAACTAGAGCCTAAATAAATACCGCAGTTAATAGCAACTCATTTAGAGGCAAAACCTAGTAAAGGGGGCATACCAGCCAAAGATAATAAAATAACTGTCATTACAATTGAAGCCATTAACTTCTCCGAACTCAACTTTTTAACTCTACTAAATGTATTTATTTCCACACCTAATAATAATCTAAAGATTATTACAGAAGTAAAAATATATACAAAAAGATATAGTTTCAGAGCGCCTTGATGACAAGTAAGACAATACACCAACCATCCTAAATGGACAATGGAAGAATAGGCTAACAACGATCGAAACTGAGTTTGATTAAGACCTCCTAAACCCCCTGCTAGTGCAGATATACAACTAAGACCCACTGCTACAAGGATTAGACTTGATTTCTCATCCCCTTCAAACAAACAGCCCATAAGAAAAATTGGAGCTAATTTCTGTCAAGTTGCCAAAACCATACAACCAAATCATGATAGCCCTGATATTACTCTAGGCAACCAGAAATGAAATGGGAAGACTCCTAATTTTATTATAAGACCAAAAAAAATTACCACACACCTAATGCTTAGAGAAAATCTTCTTAAATTAGTAAACCCCCATCCCTGGGATTCACCAAACACATTTAATCTACCAAATAATAAAAGTCTTGAGCCTAAAGCTTGAACAACTAAATACTTTATAGTAGATTCTCTCTCCACAGATATTCCTCGGTACAATAGAATGGGAACGAAACCAATTAAGTTAATTTCTAACCCCGCTCAAGCACCTAACCAATGTCCAGCGGACATCGAAAATAAGGTGCCGAAACCAACCAATCATAAAAAAGCAAACCCATAAGGCAAAAAGTGAAACATAAAGCTCAGGATAGAGTTGAACTACCCAAAACGAAGTTAGCAGCCCCGCTTTGTTCCCAACCAAGCTTATTTTAACCTGCCCAATCTAAAGACCCTTCATTTCACTCGTGAAATAATCCAACAATTAAAATAATTAAGAAGATAAAACCCCCTCAAAAAACTCTTATTCTTACTCCTTCGAAGCATCCAATAAATACTGGGAACAACAAAACAATTTCAACATCGAAAATCAAGAAAATCACTGCTAATAAAAAAAATCGGAGAGAAAAAGGAAGACGAGCCGACCCTATTGGATCAAAACCACATTCAAAAGGTGATCTTTTTTCTCGATCTAAAATGACTCGCTTACCTAGTACTCAAGCTAGACCTATTACCACAGAAGAAACCAAAATAGAAACAACGCTACACAACAAAACACTAGTCATAGGCACCAGAGAAATTTGACATCTCCTGATCTGCAACATCAATGCAGCCCGTTGATCCGGCATAGTGCCACACCTGATCAGGTAGTGTTTTGATCCTACAACCTTCTAATTAACAGCTAGATGCTTATAATTCAGCTTCTGATCAATCTAGTAGAGACAGACTTTCACTATCAAAGAACGGGCCGAAACCGTCTGCAAATTTCTCGCTTTCTACCACACCAGCCTAATGGCGCTAAAGAAATACAATTCTTATTAATTGAATGCAAATCAATCCTTTTAACTTAAAGTATACCGCCTCTCAATCAAATATTGTTATACCTAGAGGGTATTAATACCGTCTTTAGATTAAAAGTCTAACGCTTATTTATCTCAGCCACTCAAGGACCTAATTCCTTTAAATACTGTTACCTTAATCTTTAACATCCTCATCAATAGATTGATAAATATAAAAACAACCAAACTACATCAACGAAATGTCAATATCAAGCAGCAGCTTCAAACCCAAAATGATGTGTTGGAGAAAAATGCTGAGTTCATACTCGAACTAAGCATACTAGCAGGAAACTTCTTCCAATTAATACATGTAATCCATGGAACCCAGTTGCAACAAAAAATGCCGAACCATATACACCGTCAGCAATTGTAAATGGAGCCTCATAATACTCGCCACCCTGCAAAAAAGTGAAATACACCCCCAAAATAACAGTGGCAATAAGACCCTGAATACCATTAATTCGATCACCTTCTATCAAAGCATGATGAGCTCAAGTTACTGTTACACCTGAAGCTAACAAAACAGCTGTATTTAATAAAGGAACCTCGAATGGATTTAAAGGATTAATCCCTACAGGAGGTCAACAAGAACCTAATTCGGGGGTAGGGGCTAAACTCGCATGGAAATAAGCCCAAAAGAAAGCAAAGAAAAAACAAACTTCGGACACAATAAACAGAATTATACCTCAACGAAGACCTTTAGAAACTTTTCCAGTATGAAATCCCTGAAAAGTACCTTCACGGATTACATCTCGTCATCACTGGACTATGGTAAGACCAATAAGAACGAGACCTAGTACCATTGTAGACATAGAATAACCGTGAAATCAACCAGCTAAACCGACTGTCAAAAATAAAGCACCCATAGACCCCGTTAAAGGTCAAGGGCTAAACTCAACCAAATGGAAAGGATTTCGAATCATATCTTACCCTAATAGGGTTAATGTTTTGTCAATTAGTTTTGTTAAGATTAAAATTTAAATAACACAAATTATATGAACTTCATAAATTTAGCATTTCAAAGGATTCCTAAGTAAATTAAGACAAGTATAATTAAACAAATTTAAACCACTATATTATACATTATAGTATGTTACTTTTAACGTTATATGTGTATTTATCTGTTGTATGTATATACTTATATATTATATATCTATATTAATATATATATATATATATATATATATATATATAATATAATACCGCGTATCGATAAACGAGCTATGTAAAGGCAAACGGTGTAGCAAAAAACAATATGAAATTATCCTTACACTACATAAAAATATCATCAAGTGCAACATAACTATAGCTAATTTACTATATAGTACTGAACATAGAACCTAATTGATAAGTATATACTGCTGTTTCACCAAATAAACTAAGTTTTTTGAAGATTTTGGTGCAATTTTTTTTTGTTTTGAAAAGGTTTTTTACCTTGATAAGTAAAATGTAAATTTTTTATTTAACAAATATTAAAGGAAAAATGAAAAATGAAAAGGGGGTTATTTTTCGCTAAAATTAGCTTTACTTGCCCAAATTAGGCTTAAACTTTAAAATTAAAACTCTGTTTTTGAGGTGTTATTGCACGTTAGATTTTCGTTCTAAAGGGGTGAACCAGTTTCATCAAAAATTAACACCTTTTTAGTATATTTGTACGACTGCCTTCCAAGCAGTAAGATTAGAAAATTCTAAAGAAGGTATGTGAGGGGGTGTGTTTGGCACGAAGAATTTTGATTTCTTAGGAAAAAGATTGTCTCTTTTCCTTACAGAGAATCTTAGGTTAATTAAACCTTTAGCCTTCAAAGCTTAGATTAAACTTTATTGTTTAGATTCTGGGCTTTATAGTTGATTAACAATGTTGAATTGCAAGTTCAAAGGTGAGAGCACTCTCTAAAGCTTAAATTGCGAGATGGCTGAGTAATAGGCAGAAGATTGTAGCTCTTTTTACGGAGCAGTGAGCTTCTCTCGTAATTAAGGTAAAGTAAGCTAAGTAATAAGCTATCGGGTTCATACCCCGAAAATGGGTAGTTGCCTCTTTACCATTAAGTTTGGCTCTGGCTTATATTATAAGTAAATCTTTATAAAATACATGGTTTTTAAAGAATAAGGCAAAGCTCAGATAACTTAACATATAATTTGAAATTATAGTTCAGGTTGTTTTAGGGCTCATTATTTTTGACATAATGACACTAAATTTTGCTAACCCAGTATTGAAGATTAAAAATAAAAGAAATTTAGATTTAGTAATAGATTTGATTATCCTTGGCTAAGTCTGTGCCAGCAGCTGCGGTTACACAGACAAGGAAACTTATAAATGAATCGGTAAAAAGGACAGTTATATATCACCAAAAGTTAAATCACTCCATGAAGAGGTAGAATTCAGACATGGTTTATTTACCTTCAGACTTTAAGTTTAGAAGCTGTGAAATTGCTGATTAAAACCAGGATTAGATACCCTGCTATTAGCAACGTAAATCTTTTACACCACCAGGGAATTACAGAGTTTTCTCTGAAACCCAAAGAGCTTGGCGGTACCTCAAACCCTATTAGGGGAACCTGTTCCGTAATCGATAATCCGCGTAGGACCTTACTTTTCTTTATTTAGTTTGTATACCGTCGTCGTCAGACAACTTTTAAGAAACTAATAGTTCTCTACAATAAACTATTTATAGACGTCAGATCAAGGTGCAGCCAATAGAAAAGAGTGAAATGGGTTACAATTTTTAAATTGAAAGATGGAATTAGGGCTGCAATGCCTTAAAGAAGGCGGACTTAAAAGTAATTTTAGTCAGAATAGTAAAATGAATAAGGCTCTGAGGTGTGCACACATCGCCCGTCGCTCTCGCTGAAAAGTGAGATAAGTCGTAACATAGTAAGAGTAATGGAAGTTGCTCTTAGTTGAATGAGATATAGTATAATATAATATAGCTCACTTACACTGAGCTGATGGTTAAACATAACCTGTCTCAATTTTCTAAACAATTTTGTAGTGATAATAAAATATCTATTTTATTTAAACCATTTTATATATTAGTAATTTTGACTGAAACTTCGACCATACACTAAGTACCGAAAGGGAAAAATTACCTATCAAATTAGTAGAGATAAACTCTCGTACCTCTTGCATCATGGGAAAACAAGAATTAACTTTAAATCAAGATTCCCGAACTTTAAGTGAGCTATTTTATAGAAAAATTGTAATGTTGCAAAATTATTAATAACTATAAAATAGATGCGAAATACTTACCGCACTGAGAGATAGCTGGTTGCTTAGAAAAGATATAAAAGTATCGTCTCTATAATAGAGAGAAAATGATAAAAGGATAAGCTTTTGTCATAGTAATGGTAATAGAGAACTAAAATTTTAACAGTAGGAATAAAATTTTCCATCATAAATGTTGTTATAAAATATAAACTAATCATTAGAGAATTATGTATATATTACCTTAAAAATTTCCACTAAGCTATGTAAATTAACTACTTCATTCTTACAGAAATGATGTTTTCATGAGTATTTTTAAATAAATCAATCTTGCTTATAAAAAAGAAATATGTCAAATTAAATAATAAAATATATGTAAGGAACTCGGCAAATAAACTACTCCGCCTGTTTATCAAAAACATGTCTCTTAGAAACTATTAAGAGTCAGGCCTGCCCAGTGATTGCTTTTTAACGGCCGCGGTACCCTGACCGTGCAAAGGTAGCATAATCATTTGCCTTTTAATTGAAGGCTGGTATGAACGGTTTGACGAGAGTAAAGCTGTCTCACATATAATTACTAGAAATTAATTTAAAGGTGCAAAAGCCTTTATTCAACAAAAAGACGAGAAGACCCTGTTGAGCTTTAATTTAAAATAAGTACAAAATATATATTAATATAATTTATTTACTTAATAAAAATTTTAATTGGGGCGATTAAGGAACACTCAAAAGCTTCCTGACTTACATAAAAATATCCTATAAATTACATCGATCCAGCAATGCTGATCAACAAAATGAGTTACCACAGGGATAACAGCATAATTCTTTTTGAGAGCTCATATCGAAAAAAGAGATTGTGACCTCGATGTTGGACTAGGGTAACCGGAAGGTGTAGCCGCTTTCCTGCTTGGTCTGTTCGACCAATAATTCCCTACATGATCTGAGTTCAGACCGGCGTAAGCCAGGTCAGTTTCTATCTTTTGATTAAATTCATTTAGGCTAGTACGAAAGGACCGCTTAAAATAAATATTTTACTAAACAGTGAACAATAACTAACCTAGTATTAATGAGGTTGGCAGAGTACATGCAGTTGACTTAGGATCAACAGACAAAAACCTAATGTTTTTACCTCATAATTAAGGTGGCAGAGAAAGTGCATTAGGTTTAAGCCCTAAATATGAAGATTAATGTCTTCCCTTAATAATGCTAACATATACAGCAAGTACAGTATTCTCCTACGTTTGTGTTCTTCTAGCAGTGGCCTTTTTTACTTTATTAGAACGTAAAGGCCTGGGGTATTTTCAAATCCGTAAAGGACCTAATAAAGTTGGCTTAGCTGGCTTGCCCCAGCCACTTGCAGACGCAGCTAAACTTTTAACTAAAGAAACAACTAAACCATCTTTAGCAAACCAGTCTCCTTATTTTGCTGCTCCAATCTTATCTCTGATTCTAGCTTTAATTCTTTGACAGCTCAACCCCTTGGAAAATGCAAGCGCCTTTATTAAATGAGGAATTCTATTTTTTCTATGTGTATCTAGTTTAAATGTATATGGAACTTTATTAGCAGGATGATCCTCTAATTCAAAATATGCTTTGCTAGGAGCACTTCGTGCTATTGCCCAAACAATTTCATACGAAGTCAGACTCGCACTAATTCTGCTATTCTCGCTTTTCACAAGCGAAACATTTAATCTAATTGAAATTAAATCATTTAATGAGTTAATTTGATTTGTCTTTCTTTTATCTCCTATTGCTCTAGTCTGACTTGTTTCATGTATTGCAGAAACAAATCGAGCTCCTTTTGATTTTGCCGAAGGAGAATCAGAATTAGTATCTGGATTTAATATTGAATATGGTAGTGGTGGCTTTGCACTTATTTTTATAGCCGAATACGCAAACATCTTGTTCATAAGTCTTCTAACAGCTGTACTTTTCTTTGGAGGAAGAAGTTTCTTAATTTCTGACGATGTAATTATATTTCTTAAGACATTATTCTTCGCTTTTTTCTTTGTTTGGGCACGAGCAACACTTCCACGGTTTCGGTATGATCTACTTATAAGCTTAACTTGAAAAGGATTTTTACCAGTGGCTTTAAGTGCATTATGCTTAGTTATAGGAATAATTCTTTTACTTTAATCAAGAAGTAGTTTAAACAAAATACTAGCATTGGAAGCTAATGATCCAGGTTAATCTGGTTTCTTGACATGACTATTAGCATTATTTCTTCTATATTACTAGCATTGATTTTTACTATACCAATAATGATACAACCCCTAAGCTTAGGTTTATGTATTATAGGAATTAGGTTATTTTGGTGTGTTCTTTTAGGGTTAATGTATTCTTCTTGATTTTCTTATGTATTATTTCTCATTTACGTAGGTGGCTTACTAGTTATATTCGTTTATGTTGCAGCTTTAGCCCCTAATACTTTATTCTCTAGCCTTAAGTCAATCTTTGGGATCATAACTGTATCTGTAGTCTTACTCGTTTTAACCTTTTCTTTCACTCCAAAAGATCTTTCATTTCTTTATGACAACTTATCTTTAGATTATTACTCTGAAAGTATTAAAACAGGGATTATAATAGTTTCATCCTCCAATATTAGCATATTAATTGGACTTGGTTTAATCTTGTTAATGAATCTTTTAGCAGTAGTTAAAGTATGTTATTATCAACAAGGACCTCTTCGACCTTATAATGAGCTGACTTAATTTGTATGCACAGTCCAATTCGAAAGCAACATCCAGTACTGAAAATGCTCAATAACTCTCTTATTGATCTTCCAGCTCCTATAAATTTATCTGTTTGGTGAAACTTTGGTTCCCTTCTTGGGTTATGTTTAGGAATTCAAATTGTAACCGGTCTATTTCTAGCCATGCACTACACAGCTCATATTGATCTAGCTTTTGCATCTGTATCACATATTACACGAGACGTAAATTATGGGTGATTATTACGTGCACTTCATGCTAACGGTGCTTCGTGATTTTTCATTTGTTTATACCTCCATGTTGGTCGAGGTATTTATTATGGATCCTACATGTATCTACACACATGAAACGTTGGGGTTATCCTTCTTTTCTTAACAATAGCAACCGCATTCTTAGGTTACGTTTTACCGTGAGGACAAATGTCATTCTGAGGTGCTACAGTAATTACTAATTTATTATCCGCTATTCCGTATATTGGGACAGAGCTAGTTCAATGAGTCTGAGGAGGGTTTGCCGTAGACAATGCAACCCTTACTCGTTTTTTCACACTTCATTTTATTCTCCCTTTCGCTATTCTTGCTATAACTGTAATCCATCTACTCTTTCTTCACGAAACAGGATCTAACAATCCTTTAGGAATTAATAGTGACACAGATAAAATTCCCTTCCACTCCTACTACACATTTAAGGATTTAGTTGGGTTTGTAGTATTGCTATTTCTATTAACACTACTTGTTATATTCAGCCCTCAACTTTTAGGAGACCCTGAAAATTTCATTCCTGCCAATCCTTTGGTAACACCAGTTCACATTCAACCAGAATGATACTTTTTATTTGCATATGCCATCCTCCGTTCAATTCCTAGTAAACTAGGAGGAGTAGTAGCTTTGGTACTTTCAATTGCTATTTTATTTATCCTCCCTTTTACACATTTAGGTAAGTTTCGATCAACTGCTTTCTACCCAATTAGTCAAGTTTTATTCTGAACACTTATTGGCATCTTTCTGATTTTAACATGAATTGGGGCCCGTCCAGTAGAAGCACCTTATGAATTTATTGGCCAAGTGTTTACAGTCCTTTATTTCTCCTATTATATTATTAATCCACTTGCTCAACTTGCATGGGACAAAGTTTTAGAATAATTAAAAGTTAAAGCACGGCGCAAAGTTGATTTGAAACCAACTTCATAGTGTTCGACTCACTAGTTAACTTGATACAGCAACGAGAAAATACAATTTCACTCTTCGACTTACAAGACCGATATTTAAACTTAAACTTTCGTTGCAGACATGATAACAACTTTAACTATGTGCGCACTTTTAGGAGTATTGATATCTATTCTAACTGTTTGTTTCCAGTACAAACACTTGCTTAGCTTACTTCTTGCTTTAGAAGCTATTACTCTTTCCTTATTTATTTTGCTATTAGCTAAGCTCAGTGTAGCAAGAGGAGAGGCTTACATTAGCTTGGGTTTAATCACCCTAGGAGCCTGTGAAGCAAGCCTAAGACTAGCTGTTCTGGTTTCATTAATTCGAACTCACGGAAATGACTACGTAAGAAGTTTCAATACTTATAAATGTTAAATATAATTTTTATAAATATTCTCGCAGTTATACCTTCTTCAAAACAACTAAACTTCTGGTACCTCCGTTTATGATTTCTTTGTATGGGATGTTTTCTCTCTATTTTTTTCTTATATTCACCTACACTATCCTATACTCAAACTTCTCAAAACATGTGAATAGACGGATTAAGTATACCATTAATCACATTAACCTGATGAATTTCTATCTTAATAATAATCGCGAGCCAATCTAGTGTCCTAGCTACAAATAACAAAGTAAATTACTTCAGATTTCTTATTGCATTTTTGAACTTAGTTCTATTAATCGTTTTTATGTCTTCTAACTTAATTTGATTTTATTTTTCTTTCGAAGCATCATTAATTCCCACTCTTGTTCTAATTCTTGGGTGAGGGTATCAACCTGAACGTTTACAAGCAGGAATTTATATGATACTTTACACTGTGACCGCTTCGTTACCATTATTAATTTTAATTCTATTTTGGTCCTCTAGGTGAGGAACCAGATCTTTCATCCTGATAGCAAACACTCCCATTTTTTGCTCTCCTTGACTAAAAGAAATCCTAATTGTTATTACCCTAGCAGCTTTCCTCGTAAAACTTCCTATATTTACAGTACATTTATGACTTCCTAAAGCACACGTTGAAGCTCCTGTTGCCGGATCAATGATTCTAGCTGGAATCCTTCTAAAATTAGGTGGTTATGGCCTCCTTCGTATATTTCAACTTGTACAAATTAATACTTCGATGGTCAATAGATTCTTATTCTCATTAGGTCTCTGGGGTGGAGTAATTACCAGCTGTATCTGTTTTCGTCAAACTGATCTAAAATCTCTCATTGCTTACTCTTCCGTAGGTCATATAAGAATTATATTAGCTGGGGTATTCTCAGCCTCCTCTCTAGGATTTCAAGCAGGGTTATCAATAATAGTAGCTCATGGTCTATGCTCATCCGCCCTCTTTTCTCTAGCTAACTACTCATATGAAAAAGTTCATTCGCGAAGACTTTACATTTGCAAAGGGATATTAATAATCATTCCTTCAATTTCGATGTGGTGGTTTATCTTTTGTGTAATTAACATGGCAGCTCCTCCTTCGATTAATTTATTAAGAGAAATTTTGTTGTTTCCAGTAATCTTCTTTAAATCACCATGAGTCCTCACAACTATAATGTTAATAACATTTTTAGGTGCCGTATATAACTTATTTTTATATACTTCGACCCAGCATGGAGGATCCCCATCGTTTTTATATCCTTACAGATCAATTAAATCATCTCAAAATCTACTTTTGATTGCTCATGCCATTCCAGTTAATTTGCTTATTCTTAAACCGGAATTGGTCTGCAATTGATTAGTTTGCTTGGTTAGTTTAAACAAAACGTTAGAGTGTGGATCTAAAAATTAAATGAATTTTTAACTAAGCAATGTTTAAACCAATAAAATTTTCTTCAATTTGTTCATTAGTCCTATTCTCCTATTTCATTTTGATGTTACCTTTACTAATCTATCTAACACTCAGCAACAAAATTATCTTATTGGAGTGAGAAATTTTATCAAATAGCTCTTACGCTATTACATTTCCACTCATCTTTGACCCAATTAGCGTCAGCTTCAGATGTGTGGTTTGCCTTATTTCTGCATGTGTAATATTTTTTACTTCTAGGTATATATCCGCCGATCCATTCCTAACCCGATTTGTTTGGCTGGTTATGTTGTTTGTATTATCAATAAACATTCTTGTTTTTGTTCCTAGAATCATTTCATTACTACTTGGTTGAGACGGACTAGGAATCGTTTCATTTGCATTAGTAATCTACTATCAAAATATAAAATCTCTCGCCGCGGGAATAGTTACAGCTTTAGCCAACCGAATTGGTGATGTCCTTCTTTTGGTATCCATCGCCATCTGCGCTAACGAAGCAAACTGAAATATTATGTTAATTTGAGAAGACTCAATATTCCCATGGTTATGTTTATGTATTATAGTAGGTGCTATAACAAAAAGAGCTCAAATCCCATTCTCGGCCTGACTTCCAGCTGCTATAGCAGCCCCAACCCCAGTTTCAGCTCTAGTTCATTCTTCTACACTTGTAACCGCAGGAATCTTCATTTTAGTGCGATTTTACTACCTCCTCGAAGTTTGACCATTATTTAACTATTTAGCACTATTTATTGGGACAATTACATTATTAATAGCGGGGATTGGAGCAAATCATGAACATGACTTGAAAAAAATCATTGCTCTATCCACATTAAGTCAATTAGGAGTTATAATACTTAGACTAGGGCTAGGCGCTTGAAATTTAACATTGTTTCATCTTTATACTCACGCTCTCTTTAAGGCACTGCTCTTTCTATGTGCTGGGGCTATTATTCACAATAATAGAAATGTTCAAGATATTCGATCCTTTGGTGCATTAGCATCACAAATACCCTTAACTATTACTTGCTTAAACATTGCAAATCTGGCTTTATGTGGTGCTCCCTTTTTGAGGGGGTTTTACTCTAAAGACTTAATTCTAGAAACCTGTTTGTATAATCCTACTAATCTCATCGCTGTTATTTTAATTTTTGTTGCAACTGGAATAACTGCTGCATACTCTATTCGCCTCTCATTAGTAACCCTATGACAAGAATCTTCTAATATTCCGTTTACTCAAAACACAGATGAAGACTGAGTCACCACTACACCTATCATTATTCTCACTTTTGCAGCAATTGCAGGTGGATTACTTCTTCAAATCTTATTCCTTTACTTTAATGAATCTATCTACCTACCAATTACCCATAAACTACTTACAATTACTGTTACAATCCTAGGTGGCTGAGTTGCTTTGATAATTTGAAAACTCAAAATTTCCTTTAACCCACAAAGCTCCATCACTAAGTTCTTTTTTTCAACCATGTGATTCCTTAGTATAATTACTACTCAACCTAATATAATCAAACCATTCTTATGGGCTAAGACAATGACCAAATCAATTGACCAAGGATGACTTGAAGTTTTAGGTGGAAAAGGAGCTCTTACCCTAACGACTAACTCCTCAGCTATAATTCAAATTGTTCAATCTAAATACATTAATGCTATAGTGTCAATTATATTCTTTACAGTCGCAAGTATCATTCTTTTAACTTACTACTCCGATAGCTTATCTCTGAGAGCATAACGCTGAAGACGTTAAGGTGGCATGTATGCCTTGGGGTAAAGTAATATTAAATAATAAGTTTTATCAGTGCTTAGGGTGCTCATCAGAATAAAGCGTCACTAGCAATGAAAAAATATATGCCTGAATTAAACTAACACCAACCTCAAACATAAAATATAATACCTGTACTGCTACTAGCAATCCTATAGCAGTTACAGGAAATACAAATACACTAGCTCTGAGATAAACCCCAATCAACCCTAGAACAATATGACCAGCTCTTATATTAGCAGCCAATCGAACAGATAAAGTAATAGGCCGAACACAAATCCTTACTGTCTCAACAATAACAAGGAAAGGGTTTAATGCAGCTGGTGCTCCAGCAGGCAATAACGATGCAGCGACTGAAGTTGGATTGAATGCAACCCCCGAAACGATTAATGATAATCATAAAGGGAATCCTAATCTTAAAGTTACAGCCAAATGACTAGTAGCTCTAAATACATAGGGGATTAAACCAGCTAAATTAAATACAATTAAAAAGACAAAGAGACCGGATAATAATCTAGTAAAACCACCTAAACTTTTTCCTAAAGAACGAGAAATTTGTGAAAAAATTACTGACTTAGGCGTCAAAATAGTTTGTGAAAATCGTGAACCACTCAACCAGTACCCTCTATTAAAAGATAATAGTAAGACTAAACTAATAGTTCACACAAATACATAAGCAGACAAAAATACTGAATTGTGATCATCAAATGAGGAAAAGATGTCTACAAGCATTCTTATTATCATAATCAATTGTTTCCCTTTGCACTTTCTTCGACCTCCAAATCATCTAAGCCAGAGTAACGTGTCAAAGAAAATCATCAGTTAATACTTATAACTACAAACAAACAAACTCAAAATAAACTAAATAATAAAATTCAATTTAGGGGAGCTAATTGAGGCATAGAAAAGTACTAATTTATTAGTAACTCAAGATTGACAACCTTGTATTATATTTTAACTAACCTTTCATTAAGCAGTTACAAGTGAATTAACTCAATTCATAAAGTCCTCCACATCCACAGCTTCGATTACAATAGGCATAAAAGAATGATTTGCTCCACAAATCTCAGAACACTGCCCATAAAACACCCCAGGATGCTTAACATAAAAACTCAGTTGATTTAATCGCCCAGGCACCGCATCTGCCTTTACACCTAAAGAAGGCACAGTTCAAGAATGAATTACATCTGCAGATGTAACCAAAACTCGGACATCACTTCCAACAGGTACTACTGCCCGGTTATCGACTTCCAACAGACGAAAATCACCGTCATTTAAATCATTCGTTGGGATTATATATGAATCAAATTCAATATTTAAAAAATCTGAATATTCATAGCTTCAGTATCATTGATGCCCTACACTTTTAATTGTTAAATTACAAGCATTAACTTCATCAAGAAGATATAACAACCGAAGAGAAGGCAAAGCCAGTGTAATGAGAACAATTGCAGGAGCAATTGTTCAAATTGTTTCAATTTGTTGTCCCTCTAAAGTAAAACGGGACTTGTAAGTGTTAGTTATTAATGAAACAGCAGCATAACCAACCATTCTGATAATTAATACTAGTACAACTATTGCATGATCATGAAAGAAAACCAATTGTTCCATTAGAGGAGATGCAGCGTCTTGAAATCCTAATTGTCCTCATGAGGCCATATCTATTTAAATTACCGAGAAGCACTTCTTAGAACAAGAGCACCAGTCTCAGCAGAATTATGGAAATCTACAGGTAACACATTATCTCACTCCAAAGCAGTACTTAGATGTGTACTTCACAATACCCCTCGTTGAGAAACAAAAGCTTCTCAAACAATCATCATGAAGTATAAAACTGCAACAAAAGAAATTATAGATCCTATAGAAGAAACTACATTTCACTTCACATAACAATCAGGGTAATCAGAGTATCGCCGAGGCATACCAGCCAACCCTAAGAAATGTTGAGGGAAAAAGGTTACATTTACCCCAATAAACATAATAAAAAAATGAGCCTTTGTTCACCGTTCATGCAATGTTAATCCAGTAATTAGTGGAAATCAATAATTAAACGCACCAAATAAAGCAAACACTGCACCCATTGAAAGAACATAATGGAAATGTGCAACTACATAATATGTATCATGTAATACAATATCAAGAGAAGAATTTGATAACACAATACCAGTAAGTCCACCTACGGTAAATAAGAAAATAAATCCTAATGCTCAAAGCATAGGCGTCTCATATTTCACTCGAGCTCCATGAATAGTAGCTAACCAACTAAATACCTTAATACCCGTTGGAACAGCAATAATCATAGTAGCAGCCGTAAAATAAGCTCGCGTATCAACATCCATCCCAACTGTAAACATATGGTGAGCTCATACAATAAACCCAAGAATACCAATTGAAAGCATAGCATAAATCATCCCCAAAGTTCCAAATGTTTCTTTCTTACATGCATAATGACTAACAATATGAGAAATCATTCCAAACCCAGGGAGAATTAAAATATATACTTCAGGATGCCCAAAGAATCAAAACAAGTGTTGGTATAGAATTGGATCACCCCCACCTGCCGGATCAAAAAATGAAGTATTAAAATTTCGATCGGTTAACAACATAGTAATTGCACCCGCCAATACAGGAAGGGAAAGTAAAAGTAAAATTGCAGTAATCTTTACAGATCATACAAACAATGGAAGACGCTCAAACTGCATTCCTTGTCACCGCATATTAATAATTGTTGTAATGAAATTTACTGCACCTAAAATTGATGAAACACCCGCCAAATGAAGTGAGAAAATAGCTAGATCTACCGACCCACCAGCATGAGCTAAATTACCAGATAGGGGAGGGTATACAGTTCAACCAGTTCCAACCCCTCTTTCAACGGCTGAAGAAGCTAATAAAAGAGTTAGTGAAGGAGGTAAAAGTCAAAAACTTATATTATTTAATCGAGGAAAAGCCATATCAGGAGCCCCTAACATCAAAGGTACTAATCAATTACCGAATCCACCAATTATCATTGGCATAACTAAAAAGAAAATTATTACAAATGCATGAGCAGTCACAATTACATTATATAATTGATCATCCCCTAACAAAGCACCAGGCTGTCCAAGCTCAGCTCGAATCAATAAACTAAGAGCAGTTCCTACCAACCCAGATCACACACCAAACATAATATACAAAGTACCAATGTCTTTATGATTCGTAGAATAAAATCAACGCAT